GTAAGATTATACGAACAAATGCCTGAACCCAAATATGTTATTGCTATGGGAGCATGTACAATTACCGGGGGGATGTTCAGTACCGATTCTTATAGTACTGTTCGAGGAGTTGATAAGCTAATTCCTGTGGATGTATATTTGCCTGGCTGTCCACCTAAACCAGAGGCAGTTATAGATGCTATAACAAAACTTCGTAAGAAAATATCGCGAGAAATCTATGAGGATAAATTTAGGTCTCAACGAGGGAATCGTTGTTTTACGACCAATCACAAGTTTCATGTTGGACGCAAAACTCATACGGTAAATTATGATCAAGGATTACTTTATCAACCCCCATCTACTCCAGAGCCCCCCCCTGAAACATTTTTTAACTAAAAAAATGAAGTATCTTCCCACGAATTAGTGAATTAGGAAGTATTTTTTTACATAATTTTGTACATAATAAGAAGCAACGCAAGGGGTCAATCTTCATAAATTTCATCGTAAATTTGAAATATAAAAAAAATACTAAGAAAAATGTGGGAGCGATAAAAAAGATGCAGGGTCGTTTGTCTGCTTGGCTAGTAAAGCATGGGCTAGTTCATAGATCTTTAGGCTTTGATTACCAAGGAATAGAGACTTTACAAATAAAGCCCGAGGATTGGCATTCCATTGCTGTTATTTTATATGTATATGGTTACAATTATCTACGTTCTCAATGTGCCTATGATATCGCACCAGGTGGACTGTTAGCTAGCGTGTATCATCTTACAAGAATAGAGTCTGATGTAGATCAACCGGAAGAGATATGCATAAAAGTATTTGCTCCAAGGAGGAATCCTAGAATTCCATCTGTTTTCTGGGTTTGGAAAAGTGCGGATTTTCAAGAACGGGAATCTTATGATATGTTAGGAATCTCTTATGATAATCATCCACGCCTCAAACGTATCTTAATGCCCGAAAGTTGGATAGGATGGCCCTTACGTAAGGATTATATTGCCCCCAATTTTTTTGAAATACAAGATGCCCATTGAATAAAATAATAAGAAACTAATCTTCACTTCGACAATTCTCGATATTCAAGGAATATTTTTACATTATGTTCTAGATCGAGTAATTGAAGTCTCATTCGTATTAGCTACGGGCTAAAGCTAAAAAAAAAGTAAAAGACAATAAAAATTAGGGAGTCATTGAAATTCTCAAGTTTTTAAGATACTTCTTTCAGATGAGCCGAACCACTAGGATGAACTAAAAGAGTTCTGCATCATGAACTTTGTACCGCGCACATCACTTAGATCGACTCTAAAAAAAGAGGAAACATAATATTCTTTTACATACTTTACTCATAGAAAATATAAAAATAAAATTTAGGTAAATTGGGGTCGAGGGATGTCTGGAGAGATACCTAGATGGCTAAGTATGTATTATAATATAGACTATTAAATAGAGACTATTAATGAATCTCTATGTTGATCCATATCAATTAATTATGTGCCAGGAACCAGATTTGAACTGGTGACACGAGGATTTTCAGTCCTCTGCTCTACCAACTGAGCTATCCCGACTATTCCCGACTTATCATTCTCATTTTACTAGATTACAAGATGACTTGGGTCTATGTCAATTACAAAAAATTGCAAAGTCTTATCCAGGCCTTAAATTTCTTGTATCTAAAGAAAAAAACCTTAATTGAAGTATAGGATAAGATCAGATAAATAGTTTAAGGAGTCAAACGGGCCCTTTTTGGGGGGATAGAGGGACTTGAACCCTCACGATTTATAAAGTCGACGGATTTTCCTCTTACTATAAATTTCATTGCTGTCAGCATTGACATGTAGAATGGGACTCTATCTTTATTCTTTCTTGTCTGATTAATCAGCTCTTCAAAGGATTTATCAGACTATGACGTGAATGGTTTTATCAATGAATATTCAATTCTTTCTTCAACTTGGAATCGATTTACAACAATTTTTTGAGTTGAAAATTGAGTCGTCATTAATAATTTTTTTTTTTATAGTATTTCACATAATAATAATACGTATAAAAGTTTAGCCTTCAGTTTCGATGGAAGGATTCTTTTACCACCGCATCGCAGTCAACCCCCTTTGTTAGAATAGCTTCCATTGAGTCTCTGCACCTATCCTTTTTTATTCTCTCTTTCTGAACCCTTGTGTTTTGTTTTCTTAAAACAGGATTTGGCTCAGGATTGCCCATTTTTAATTCCAGGGTTTCCCTGAATTTGAAAGTTATCACTTAGTAGGTTTCCATACCAAGGCTCAATTTAATTAAGTCCGTAGCGTCTACCAATTTCGCCATATCCCCCTTTCCTTTTTGTTTTTAGATTAGGATCTAATTGTGATGTCGTTCCCTTTTTTTTTTCATTTATTTTATGCTATGCTGTAAACTTTTAATTGATTAGATAGGGATTCCTATATCTAAAAGCGTTTACTCCTAATTTTATTTTTTGCCTATCTTCTGTCATTTCTTTCGGAGACCCATATCTTATATTTGGTTCAATCAG